GAAAAGCAATGAAAAAAGCAATAGAATTAACTGAACAGGCGGATACAAAAGGAATTCAAGTCCAAATTGCAGGACGCCTCGATGGAAAAGAAATAGCACGTGTCGAATGGATCAGAGAAGGTAGAGTTCCTCTACAAACCATTCGGGCTAAAATTGATTATTGTTTCTATACAGTCCGAACGATCTATGGGGTATTAGGCATAAAAATTTGGATATTTCTAGAGGATTAATAAAAATACGTTACTTGGCTTTCTTCTTTATGCGCTATCTATTGTAAAAAAATAAAAAACAACAAACTCTTTGCTTTCAGTCTTTTTTTTATTTCTGAATTTTTATTTTTTTACTAAAAATTCTTAATTTCTATAGGATTGCATAAAAAAATGATTAATGATTTTATAGAATTGCTATGCTTAGTGTGTGACTCGGTGGTTTTTTTGAGAAGATAGGATTAAAAAAAAAGAACCAACCTTGACTATGAACTCATTACTATAGAACTAATAACCAACTCATCGCTTTGCATTATCTGGATACCAAAAAGCAGTCAAAATATGATATATTGATCATATACTTGTAGCAACTGCAAGATTTCTTGTATTGCATAGAAAAGAAAACCAATCGAATTGGGATAGAAAATAAAGTATACAGATAAAAGGAAGGTTGATAGAAAGCTAGAAAAAAAAAATAGGAATGATAATGATATATGATTCCAATATATATGTAAGGTTTATGAGTCTTCTCAGAAAAACACAAATCAAATAAGGCAATGTAATAAAGCATCAATACGGATTGATCTAGTTATGGGCGAATCAGTTCGTTCATATAAAAAGAAAAAATAATCAAGAGCCTCGAGCCAATAAAGACTGAGAAGATTGACTCAAGAAAAAATCTTCTGCGGGGGCTCCGTTGTAGAATTCAAACCTAACCATGAATTGAGAAGCAATGGGAACGAAAGAACCCACGAATACGGGGGATTCCATTGAAAAACGAATCTTAATAATTCATTGGGTGGGATGGCGAAACGAACCAGGAACCAATTCATTTATTCCCCAAAGGCATGAATGAATCCTACAACTAAAATAGATTTGAAAAAGTCAATATTCGCCCGCGAAGTTTTTTAGTAGATTACTGCTATTCAATCTCATTCGATTCTTTTCTTTTTAATTTTGAATAAAAAATCAAAGCAAAAAGAAATAACAAAAACTAAATCAAATTGTTTCAAATGTTTCTAAATCCAAACAAGATATCAAAATTTCTAATTTCGAATAGATTATTAAAAAATCCAGGATTCCGTATATTTTACGAAAATTGGAATCGTTTCGTTCGCGAGGAGCCGGATGAGGAGAAATTCTCATGTCCGTTTCTGTAGTAGAGATGGTATTGAGAAAGAACCATCCACTATAACCCCAAAAGAACCAGATTTCGTAAACAACATAGAGGAAGAATGAAAGGGATATCTTCTCGAGGAAGCCGTATTTCTTTCGGTAAATATGCTCTTCAGGCACTTGAGCCCGCTTGGATTACATCTAGACAAATAGAAGCAGGTCGGCGGGCAATGACCCGAAATGTGCGCCGTGGTGGAAGAATCTGGGTATGTATATTTCCGGACAAACCTGTTACATTAAGACCTACGGAAACACGTATGGGTTCGGGGAAAGGATCCCCCGAATATTGGGTAGCTGTCGTTAAACCAGGTAGAATACTTTATGAAATGGATGAAGTTGGAGAAAATATAGCCAGAAAGGCTATTTCAATAGCGGCGTCCAAAATGCCTATACGAACTCAATTTATTATGTCAGGTTAGACAGGTAGAACCAACGGAAAAAAGTATTAGAGATAAAAAAAGAATTGTGGGTTTCTTTTATTTTGAATTTGAACAAGAATATTTTTTTTTTTTACTTCGACTTTCTCTTTGCATTGAAAGAACAGATTCAAAAATGATATGATTCAAGCTCAAACCCATTTGAATGTCGCGGATAACAGCGGGGCTCGAGAATTGATGTGTATTCGAATCATAGGAGCTAGTAATCGCCAATATGCTCATATTGGCGACATTATTGTCGCTGTGATCAAGGATGCATTACCAAACACATCTCTAGAAAGATCCGAAGTGATCAGGGCTGTAATTGTTCGTACTTGTAAAGAACTTAAACGCGCCAACGGCATGATAATACGATATGATGACAATGCAGCAGTTGTTATTGATCAAGAAGGAAATCCAAAAGGAACTCGAGTTTTCGGCGCGATTGTCCGAGAATTGAGACAGTTAAATTTCACTAAAATAATTTCATTATCACCTGAAGTATTATAGTATCACATCCGACTTAATAGAGTAGAGTCCTACTCGTCTACTTAGTTATTGAATGAAATAGATAACTTCAATTTATTGAATCAAATTTTATCTGACGCGTATCTCTTTATTTATTTCAAATATTTGAAAATTCACTAAAATAATTTGAAGTATTTTATTGTTTATATTATTTAATAATATAAATATAATATTAAACATTTTTAAACATTCTTATTGTTATTGAATATTTTTTTTTTACATAAAAAGTAAAAAAAAAGCACGTTGATTAGATCAAAAACGTGGAGGCAACAAAAATTTGAATTTATCATGGGTAGAGACACTATTGCTGACGTAATAACCTCTATACGAAATGCTGACATGAATAGAAAAGGGATGATTCGAATAGAATCTACTAACCTCACGGAAAACATTGTTAAAATGCTTTTACGAGAGGGTTTTCTTGAAAACGTGAGAAAACATCAGGAAAACAACAAATATTTTTTGGTTGTAACCCTACGACATAGAAGGAATAGAAAAGGAATGTATCCAACTATTTTGAATTTAAAACGGATCAGTAGGCCTGGTCTACGAATCTATTCTAACTATCAACGAATTCCTAGAATTTTAGGCGGGATGGGGATTGTAATTCTTTCTACTTCTCAAGGGATAATGACAGACCGAGAGGCTCGACTGGAAAGAATTGGCGGAGAAATTTTGTGTTATATATGGTAATCCTTCTGATATCTGAATTGTCGCCAGAATTGACTATTTGTCAAAAGAAAAAAAGACGTGTTAATTACTCTTAAGTTATTTGATACTTCGAGAGGTTTTAACTAAAACGAAAAGAACAAAAAATGGATTCCTAATTCATAATAACAAGGATTCGAATGATTAGGTGCTTTTTTTTAACCATCAGCATTTCTTTGATGAGAATACAATTCGAGGTTGGGGTTTAAAATCTCAAGAAATTGATTTTCTTCCAATAAGTATACTCAGAATTCAGTTTAGGAATGACAACTATGAAAATAAGGGCCTCCGTTCGTAAAATTTGTGATAAATGTCGATTGATCCGTAGGAGAGGACGAATTATAGTAATTTGTTCCAATCCGAGACATAAACAAAGACAAGGATAATCTTTTGAAAATAGACTCTATAACATAAAATAACCAATACAAAAATAGGATCTTGTTTTGACATGAAATGGATATATCCATATACCTCAAATTTCTCGTTATAAGATAATAAAGTAAAGTATGGCAAAATCTATACCAAGAACTGGTTCACGGAGAAATGCCCGGATTGGGTCACGTAAGAATATACGCCGAATACCAAAGGGCGTTATTCATGTTCAAGCAAGTTTCAACAATACCATTGTGACTATTACAGATGTCCGAGGTCGGGTAATCTCTTGGGCCTCCGCCGGTACTTGTGGATTCAAAGGTACAAGAAGAGGGACTCCATTTGCTGCTCAAACCGCAGCAGGAAAGGCTATTCGGACAGTCATAGATCAAGGTATGCAACGAGCCGAAGTGATGATCAAAGGTCCCGGTCTCGGTAGGGATGCAGCATTACGAGCTATTCGAAGAAGTGGTATACTATTAAGTTTCGTACGTGATGTAACCCCTATGCCCCATAATGGATGTAGGCCCCCTAAGAAAAGACGTGTATAGAAATCAAAATGAAATAGATTTCAAGAGAAATAAACAATTCAATGATCTGATCAAATAATATTAATATGGTTCGAGAGAAAGTAAGAGTATCTACTCGGACACTACGGTGGAAGTGTGTTGAATCAAGAGCAGATAGTAAGCGTCTTTATTATGGACGCTTTATTCTATCTCCACTTCAGAAAGGACAAGCCGATACTATAGGCATTGCAATACGAAGAGCTTTACTTGGGGAAATAGAAGGAACATGCATCACCCGAGCAAAATTTGAAAAAATACCCCATGAATATTCTACGATAGTGGGTATTCAAGAATCAGTACATGAGATTTTAATGAATTTGAAAGAAATTGTATTGCGAAGTAATCTGTATGGAACTAGCAACGCGTCCATTTGTTTCCAGGGCCCTGGATGTGTAACTGCTCAAGATATTATCTTACCAACTTCTGTGGAAATCATTGATAACACACAGCATATAGCTACACTAACAGAACCAATTCATTTTTGTATTGGATTACAAATCGAGAGAAATCGAGGATATCAGATAAAAATACCCAAAAACTTTCACGAAGAAAGTCATCCTATCGATGCTGTATTCATGCCTGTTCGAAATGCAAATCATAGTATTCATTCTTATGAGAATGGAAATGAAAAAGAAGAGATACTTTTTCTTGAAATCTGGACAAACGGGAGTTTAACTCCTAAAGAGGCGCTTCATGAGGCCTCTCGGAATTTAATTAATTTATTTATTCCTTTTCTACACGCGGAAGAAGAAAACTTACATGTCGAGAACAATCAGCACAGGGTTACTTTACCTTTTTTTACTTTTCATCATCGATTAGCTAATCTAAGGAAAACAAAAAAAGAAATAGCATTGAAATCTATTTTTATTGACCAATTAGAATTACCTCACAAGTTCTATAATTGCCTTAAAAAGTCAAATATACATACATTATTTGAACTCTTGAATAAGAATCACGAAGACCTTATACAAATTGAACATTTTCACATAGAAGATGTAAAACAGATATTGGATATTCTAGAAAAA